ATGGATTCGAGGGAACAAGAGAACAATAGCCTGACAAATATTTTGTTCGGTCCGATTCAGGTGCCAATTCAGGTACCAAATAGAACCCATCATTGGTTTGATCATTGATAAGGTGAATACCCAGGCCCTTCAATGCTAGGCATAATGAGGATAAGGACCTCAAAATAACCTCTTTTCGTCCTATGAACTTTAAGGTGTATGAAGTATCATATTTGACTCTTGGGGCGGATTGATAGAGACTCCATTTAACTTAGGTTGATCTAGGCCGGAGGCAGACCTACGTCAGGGTAACCCTTCTTTGAAACACTTTGGTATTGCTCCCGGATCAGAATTCAAATAATGAATCCGAGCACATGGAGCCATCTCGTTATCTTCCTGTCAAGAAAAAATATGGTAGACTAGCCGATCTTTTTATCAGTTAATGAAAGAGCCCAATGCAAAAAAAAAAACGCATGTTGGGTCTTTGAAACAGTTCGAATCATTTCGATAATAATAAGTTTGATCTGTTTTACCGAGAAGGTCTACGGTTCGAGTCCGTATAGCCCTATACATTTTTGTATTCATTTCCTAATTAGTGCGTGTGACCGGCCGGTTGATTGTTCCATAGAAATGGAATCATTCCCACAGGATCACGGAGATCCCTCGGGGCTTGAAAACAATAATTTATTCCAATGGATCCAATCGGATCGGTATTTTCAAATCTCGGATAAACAAACCCATTCTTCTTCATTAATCTTCGTCTGTGAATGACATACGGCCTTTTTCCTCTTTTATTTGTCCATGATCCAAGATTTAGTGATACACCTTTGCTTTGGTATACCCAAGTCAATTTATGAAGTCAAAATCATAACATGAGCCTGGCTCAAGAAAAACTCCAACCTGACCCAACCAAATCAAATCCAAATTCAATCTAATAGTAAGTCACATTATCTAGAACCTATTCTTGTTCTTGTATTTGTAGAAAAGCCAGAGTTTCAAAAACGAAGCTCTTTGGTAAGTTTCATTGTACAATAGGCTTTTCTTTGTATAACCGGCTTAGCAAAGCAAGTCGTCATTTTTCTGTACAATACTTAAACTTATAACTTATTTTTTTTTATTCCAATTTACCCAATCCAATTTGTTCATCATTCCAATTCTACCAATGCAGACTTTATCTAAAAAGATTAGGGCCCATTTGAACTTGGATGAGTTAGGAATCCCCCGACGTATCGCCTTTTGGCAGAACAACAATCCCAATTCATTGTTTTAGAGACAATGAATTGGTCCTAAATGTATCAACGCACCCTCTTCTATTTCTATGTTCTATGAGTTGGTTTTGGGATGGGGAGATTTTGTCTATCGAATCGTTCGACAACGCATGATTCCATTCGAAGTATCTTCTGTAAATCATTTACGATTCAGCCGACTCTACCATTAAACTATGCCCCATTTTGTAGGTTTGCTTCAAAAGAAACGTTTTTTGTTGTCACGAAACCTAACTCGTTGGTTGGTCCTGCTAGGTGTTATTATTACATTAAATAAATAAGTATTTCGAGTCATTCCAAATCACGATCTTTAGTCCTAGAAATGGGTCTGAAATGATTCTTTCAAGACTTCTAACTCGGGGGTAAAGCCGGGGCCGGGGTAGTACAGGTCCAAAGTTTCCTAATTTGGGTATAGGAACCCACGAGTTTTTATATGGAAGGGTTCTTCACAATTCAATGGATTGAATCAAATCAATTAAGTATAAATCTGGGACAGGGAGAGAGAATCGAATCGGTCGATGCATTCCGTTTTCGTATCCGTATCAAATCAATAGAAACAATAATCCTCTATCCGGATCTTAATGAAAAGAATACACCAACACAGCCACGTAGAATATACCATAAATCCCGAGATGGAAATTCCTAGAAATTCTATTACATCTGACTACTGACTATATTCTAAATCACTAAGAAAAAAAAAAGAGAGAGAGAGAAAAAATGGGCCAGACCTCCTCTTTGGCTCTATTATATTAATAGAATATTGAAATTCTTTATGTTTAATATTTAATCTTATTTGAATAATATTGTTTGAATATTATTTCACTTTCAATTCATATTATTTAAAATATTCTTTCAAAAAAATTCCTTAATTCCTTTTTTTGTTTGATAGAAAACCCGAGGCAAGGTAGGAGAGAGTTTGATTTGTATAATAGCATTATATGTCTACACCATATCTAAATAGAATCGAAGTAAGTGTAAGTGGGATTCCATTGGATGAATCTTGAGACGATACATGACCCACAACAAGTAAACAAACGAAACTATGTGGTTTGATCAAAATTGTTGTTTCGACTAATGTAGTTATGGATGAATTGAGAATTCCAATTTGAATCAACTAATTCGGTATATTCCACATTAATAGGAGTGCTTCTATGTTTCTGCTTCACGAATATGATATTTTCTGGGCATTTCTAATAATATCAAGTGTTATTCCTATTTTGGCATTTCTAATTTCCGGAGTTTTGGCCCCGATTAGT